AATTCCATAGATAATCTGGATGGGATTGTCTATAATGATAGAGAAATAAAACACTCCCTCTCCTCATAATTCTTATTCATCTACTCGATATTTTGAAAATGCATTCATGGAATGAGGAAACAATTGAATTGGATTCAGTTGAATGGTACCAACGAAATCGAGTACTAACTCCCATTTTTTATTAACCGATCCACTTGCTATCGGACATTTCTTTATTATTTTTTTTATTCGGTTTGCAAAAAAATTTCGACATATAATACTATACTTTAATTATTATGAGAATAAATCCTACTACTTCGGGTCCCGGGGTTTCCGCACTTGAAGAAAAAAACCTGGGGCGTATCGCGCAAATAATTGGTCCGGTACTGGATGTGTCCTTTCCACCGGGCAAGATGCCTAATATTTACAACGCTTTAGTAGTTAAAGGTCAGGATACAGTTGGCCAGCAAATTAATGTAACCTGCGAGGTACAGCAATTATTAGGAAATAATCGAGTTAGAGCTGTAGCGATGAGTGCTACAGATGGTCTGATGAGAGGAATGGAAGTGATTGATACGGGAGCTCCTCTAAGTGTTCCAGTCGGTGGAGCGACTCTCGGACGAATTTTCAACGTTCTTGGAGAGCCTGTTGATAATTTAGGTCCTGTAGATACTCGCACAACATCCCCTATTCATAGATCTGCGCCTGCCTTTATACAGTTAGATACCAAATTATCCATTTTTGAAACGGGGATAAAAGTAGTGGATCTTTTAGCTCCTTATCGTCGGGGAGGAAAAATAGGACTGTTCGGGGGGGCTGGAGTGGGTAAAACAGTACTCATCATGGAATTGATCAACAACATTGCCAAAGCTCATGGAGGTGTATCCGTATTTGGTGGAGTGGGCGAACGCACTCGTGAAGGAAATGATCTTTACATGGAAATGAAAGAATCTGGAGTGATTAATGAACAAAATATTGCGGAATCAAAAGTAGCTCTAGTCTATGGTCAGATGAACGAACCGCCGGGAGCGCGTATGAGAGTTGGGTTGACTGCCCTAACCATGGCGGAATATTTTCGGGATGTTAATGAACAAGACGTACTTCTATTTATCGACAATATTTTTCGTTTCGTGCAAGCAGGATCCGAGGTATCCGCTTTATTAGGAAGAATGCCCTCCGCTGTAGGTTATCAACCTACTCTTAGTACAGAAATGGGTTCTTTACAAGAAAGAATTACTTCTACCAAAGAGGGATCCATAACTTCTATCCAAGCAGTTTATGTACCTGCGGACGATTTGACTGACCCCGCTCCTGCCACAACATTTGCGCATTTAGATGCTACTACCGTACTATCAAGAGGACTAGCCGCGAAAGGTATCTATCCAGCAGTAGATCCTTTAGATTCAACGTCAACTATGCTCCAACCCCGGATCGTTGGTGAGGAACATTATGAAACTGCGCAAAGAGTTAAGCAAACTTTACAACGTTACAAAGAACTTCAGGACATTATAGCTATCCTTGGGTTGGACGAATTATCCGAAGAGGATCGTTTAATCGTAGCAAGAGCACGAAAAATTGAGCGTTTCTTATCACAACCTTTCTTCGTAGCAGAAGTTTTTACCGGTTCTCCAGGAAAATATGTTGGTCTAACAGAAACAATTAGGGGGTTTCAACTGATACTTTCCGGAGAATTAGATGGTCTTCCGGAACAGGCTTTTTATTTGGTAGGTAATATTGATGAAGCTACCGCGAAGGCTATGAACTTAGATGTGGAGAGCAAATTGAAGAAATGACCTTAAATCTATGTGTACTGACTCCTAATCGAATTGTTTGGGATTCAGAAGTGAAAGAAATCATTTTATCAACTAATAGTGGCCAAATTGGTGTATTACCAAATCACGCACCTATTGCCACGGCTGTAGATATAGGGATTTTGAGAATACGTCTTAACGACCAATGGTTAACAATAGCTCTAATGGGCGGTTTCGCTAGAATAGGCAATAATGAAATAACCATTTTAGTAAATGATGCAGAGAGGGGTAGTGACATTGATCCGCAAGAAGCTCAAGAAACTCTTGAAATAGCTGAAGCTAGCTTGAGTAGTGCTGAAGGAAAGAGACAAACAATTGAGGCAAATTTAGCTCTCAGACGAGCTAGGACGCGAGTAGAGGCTATCAATGCAATTTCATAATGAGTTGTTGGTGTGGTGGGTCCGTCCGAATAATAAAAAGAAGCTCTGTTTATTTATACAACATATTTTGATTCTGCCGATTGAATCCAATCAAGTGTAATCAGATTTACATGCAACGAAAAAAAGATTCAATAATGAAATAAATAAAAAAAATAGAATTATGAATATAGAGTAATAGGGTATGTAAAAGATACAAAATAAAAAAAAAAAATAAGGTGGGTAGAAATACTTATTAGATACCATTAACTGTGGTCTCTAATAAGTTCTACCTACTATTGGATTTGAACCAATGACTCCTGCCGTATGAAAGCAATACTCTAACCACTGGGTTAAGTAGGTCATTTATCATCATAAAGAGAAACAAAAGGAACCCGTCACACCGATAGATTATAGATGGAATCTTACTTCTAAGCAATACCCATCCTTGGCAGGAAACCAATCAGAGAGCTATCATGTCGGATCATGCAATATTCACCTTGACAAGAAATTATATACATGATAAAATATTTATCACAAACACAAGGGCTGTAGCTCAGTTAGGTAGAGCAACTCGTTTACACGCGCGCCAATGCTTTTTCAGAGGAGTCCATCATGCAATCAACCGAATTTATCTTAGTAAAAAATTGATGTCTTACTCTGTGGATTCGAGGGAACAAGAGAACAATAGCCTGACAAATAGTTGGTTGGTCTAATTGAGGTGCCAATTTCGGCACCAAGCCAAATAGAACCCATCATTGATTTGATAATTGATAAGGTGAATACCCAGCCCATTCAATGCTAGGCATAATGAGGATAAGGACCTCAAAAAAATCTCTTTTCGTCCTATGAACTTGAAGGTGTATGAAGTTTCATATTTGACGCTTTGGGCAGAGCGATAGAGACTCCATTTAACTTAGGTTGATCTAGGCCGAAGGCAGACCTACGTCAAGATAACTCTTTTTTTGAAACACTTTGGTATTGCTACTGAATAAAAAATCAGAGCACGCGGAGCCATCTCGTTATCTTTACTGTACTGTTAAGAAAAAAGATGGCAAACTCGCTGATATTTATATCAGTTGATGAAAGAGCCCAATGCAAAAAAAATGCATGTTGGGTCTTTGAAACAGTTCGAATCATTTCGATAATAATAAGTTTGATCTGTTTTACCGAGAAGGTCTACGGTTCGAATCCGTATAGCCCTAATTTTTGCATTAATATGAATTTTTCATGTTAATGAAAAAAAAAAATTTTATTTGTATTTTGTACTATAAGTATAGTTTTTTATTTCCTCATTATTATTTGTTGTTTGTATCTGTCCGGTTGGTTGCTCCGTTCAAATAGAATCATTCCCACATTCTCGCTCACGGGGATCATTCAGAACATGAAACTAAAAAAAAATGCATTGGAGCCAATCGGCATTTTCAAAATTTTGGTTTGCATAAACAAACTCATTCTTTTTCATTCATTTTCGTGGGTGAATTACATTCATACACATTTTTCTTTACTCTTTTACTACCCATGATAAAAGAGTTGGGGAGGGGATACTACCTTTCTTTGGTATACCTAAAGAAAAGTAAATTTTTTAAGTAAAAATCGTGACATGAGCCCAGCTAATAGACTCAAATCAAACCAAACTGCTCATCATTAAAAATTAGAAATTAGAATTCTACCGATGCTTACTTTATTCAAGAAGATTAGGGATCCGTTTGAACTTAGACGAGTTAGGAATCCCCCTATTTATCAACTTTTTGCGGAAGAACAACTCCAACTCATTGTTTCAGAGAGAATGAATTGATCCTAAAATATGGGTATACAAACCTATACGTTGTTATATGTAAGGGCTCCTCGCAATTCAACGCATTGAATTCAATCTACCAACAATCCATTAGTACAGGGAGAAATTCAATAGAATATATTGTTAGTTACTATTAATTAACAATATATTCTATTCATATTTATATATAATAGAAATATTCGATTAATAATTACATACAATATCTTATATTAATACATCTTAATTAATATTCATTTTAAATGTTTATTGTTTATATAGAAGTATAAATGATTAATAATATTATAGTAGATAATAATTAATATTAACTAACAATATAATACATAGAATAGAGAATTTCAAATAGAAATATGACTCAAATTCAAATCAAATGATATATTATTATTATAAATTAAATAATTAAATTAAATAATTTGAATTAAATACGAAATATTATAAGAAAAAAATTAGAATTTTTTTTTGCTTTTTTATTTGTTTGAATTTTCTTTAAAGAGAACCCGATGAGGGGAAAGAGAGAATTTTCTTTGTATATGAGCATGTCTATACCATATCGAAATAAAATCGAAGTAAGTGTAAATAAAATAGTATTTTATATTCGACTAATCTTGAAACGAGACATGGCCCACAGCAAACAAAAAAACTAGGCGGTTCGACCAAAGTTGGTATTTCGACTAAATAGTTAGGGAGAAATTGAAAATTATAACTCGAATCGACCAATCTAGTCTAGTATATTTTCCACATTCATAGGAGTGCGTCTATGTTTCTGCTTCACGAATATGATATTTTCTGGGCATTTCTAATAATATCAAGTGTTATTCCTATTTTGGCATTTATAATTTCCGGAGTTTTGGCCCCAATTAACGAAGGACCAGAGAAACTTTCTAGTTATGAATCGGGTATAGAACCAATGGGCGATGCTTGGTTACAATTCCGAATCCGTTATTATATGTTTGCTCTAGTTTTTGTTGTTTTTGATGTTGAAACGGTTTTTCTTTATCCATGGGCGATGAGTTTCGATGTATTGGGTCTATCTGTATTTATAGAAGCTTTAATTTTCGT